ATGAGTTAGGACCCCCTGCTCACTTAGACTCCCCCAAACGTCTGACTGCATTTTCCAACTGAAATGGAAGATTACTACCGAAATCGCATTGTACATCCAAAAAAGGCCTAAGAAAACATGATCCCAAGCGGATACTTGGCATGTCCCCCCTCTTCCAGGCCCATCACAAGGGAAACGAAACCCAAGATTTGCTTTATCCGGTATTAAACGAGAACTGCGCGCAAATAGAACACCTTTCAGGAGTATCAATACGGTCACATGAATCGTAAATGCATGAATATGATGGACCAAAAAATCCGCGGTTCCTAATGGAATAGGTAACAGAGCGACCTTGCCACCCACTGCCACTAAGGCCCCTCCCCCCCAAGTCAAACTGGTACTTGTTGCGGCACCAGGGGCCGTTGTACCCGGTGCAAAAGCGTGGGTGTTTTGTATCCATTGAGCAAAGATAGGTTGTAGTTGTATAGCGGTATCAGAAAACATATCTTGGGGGCGCCCCAAAGCGCTCATGGTATCATTATGAATATACAAACCAAAGCTGTGAAATCCTAAAAATATACATACCCAGTTGAGGTGGGATATAATGGCATCGCGATGCCTAAGGACACGGTCTAATAGATCGTTGTATCGCGTCGTTGGATCATAGTCTCGTACCATAAAAATGGCTGCATGCGCAGCAGCGCCAACTATGAGAAATGCGCCAATCCACATGTGATGTGTGAACAAGGACAGTTGGGTACCATAGTCAGTAGCTAGATATGGATAGGGGGGCATAGAATACATATGATGAGCTACAACAATGGTTAACGAGCCTAACATAGCTAAATTCAGGGATAGTTGAGCATGCCATGACGTTGTTAGAATCTCATATAAGCCTTTATGCCCCTGGCCCGTAAAGGGGCCCTTATGGGCTTCTAAAAGCTCTTTTAGATCGTGGCCAATGCCCCAGTTGGTCCTATACATGTGACCCGCTATCAGAAAAAGAATTGCAATAGCTAAATGATGGTGGGCAATATCGGTCAGCCAGAGACCGCCAGTTACTGGATCTAATCCTCCACGAAAAGTCAGAAATTCCCCATATTTTGACCAATTCAAGGTAAAGAGGGGGGTTGCTCCCTCGGCAAAACTGGGATAAAGTTGAGCCAAAAGATCCCGATTCAAGATAAACTCATGCGGAAGTGGGATCTCTTTCGGATCTACTCCAGCGTTTAGAAATTGGTTAATTGGTAAAGATACATGGACTTGATGCCCCGCCCAAGAAAGGGACCCAAGCCCTAGTAGCCCTGCTAAATGGTGATTCAACATCGATTCGACATCTTGGAACCAAGCCAATTTTGGGGCAGCCTTGTGATAATGGAACCAACCAGCAAAAAGCATTAAGGCCGAAAAGACCAATGCACCAATTGCGGTACAATAGAGTTGCAATTCACTCGTTATTCCGGATGCTCGCCAAATCTGAAAAAAACCAGAGGTTATTTGGATTCCTCGAAAACCCCCACCCACGTCACCATTCAATATTTCCTGGCCCACGATTGGCCAAACCACCTGAGCACTGGGTCCAATGTGAGTCGGATCACTTAGCCAGGCTTCATAATTGGAAAAACGAGCGCCATGGAAATACATGCCACTAAGCCAAAGAAAGATGATGGAAAGTTGGCCGAAATGGGCACTAAAAACTTTTCGAGAGATCTCCTCCAAATCACGGGTATGGCTATCAAAATCATGCGCATCCGCATGTAGGTTCCAGATCCAAGTCGTAGTCTCAGGCCCCTTGGCTATTGTTTTTGAGAAATGACCCGGTCTAGCCCATTCCTCGAAAGAAGTTTTTACGGGATCCCTATCTACCAAAATTTTCACTTCTGGTTCCGGCGAACGAATAATCATGGAGTCCTCCTCTTTCCGGACAACACATACAAAGAGACCCGCCAACAGTCAAGTCATTTGGGAACCTATGAGAGATTTGTCTTCTTTCTCCCATCTATCTATTTTCTTTAGTTATTCACTAGAGCAATTATGATCGGGAAGACGATCGGGGGCAAGTGTTCGGATCTATTATGACAGAGCGGGCGGGCGCTTAATGGACCCCTTGCCAAACCCTTTCGGGGCTTTGAATGGGCACAAGGACCCCCCTTTCGGCAAAGGAAGCCTCCTCCTATTTCAATTCGAAGTTCCTAGAGGGGGATGCCTTATCTCTTACATAAAAAAGAGTCCAATTCTATGAATTCCTAACGAAAAGAACTGGAATTCCAAATGCAAAATCCCACAGGGAGGCATTCGTCAGTCCATTACGAGGGTCAGGACATTGACTGAGGGCTATGCCACTATCTAGTGAGTCATTCGAGGGCTCTTTTGAATAACCGAAAAAATCATATAGATTCCTTCCTCTAGCGGTCTATCCTTTATCCTTACGAAGGATTTTAGAAGGGAGATAAGAAAAGCAAATTCTTCGCTCTGGGTTGGGTCTTCCCAATGCCTTTTATTTGACTAATGGGAACAAGAAAGAAGGACTTCTAACAAATGGAAAAACCCGAAAACCAAAAGGAAGAAAAAAGAAAGAGAGTCCTCTTTTCTTAGTCCAAACGCTTCGTAATCTTCAACCAATTCTGTGCTTCAATATAATTCCCAGGAGTAAGCGCGATAGCTTGCTTCCAATACTCGGAGGCTTGGTCGAACCAAGCCTCCGCAATTTCGGAATCTCCCTGTCGAATGGCCTGCTCTCCCCGGTTGGAATAGGGGGTCCCTTCCCTTAGAACCGTACTTGAGGGTTTCCTACCTCATACGGCTCCGCAATCCATTCTTTTGGTTTTGTCCTCTCTCATTCATTCAAATAAATTTCCGAGAGATCTATCCCAGTTATTTAGGATTCACTAAAAGAGGTGAATTCCATGAGTTTTCAACTTTCATTTGGATTAATGATTGATTTTCATTTTCGTTTTATCTCTTTTCCTATCCTCCGAAGAATAAAGCATGAGTCCTTTCGCTATTCTTTTCTTTTTATTCTACTAATTGGATTAAAGGTAACTATCTCCGTTTCATAGAGAAATGGATATAGAATCCTTGAAAAAGACTTTTCCGGTCTTCTTATGAATAAGAAGAAAAGAAAAGCCTTACTATCTTTGGGATCTGATGCTACACCGCTGCTTCATGCCTTAATCTTAGGGGGTCCGCTCGATTACATAAGGGGATTCCTAAACCTTTTGTCATACCATGAGCGAAGTCATAAGGAAGCAGTTCCTCTTGCATTGGCTCGGCTCAACACCTCGCCAATTTCTCCTTACGGCGCTTCCTCTATCAATTAGATCCTCTATCCATAGAATAAAGTATGGAGGCATCTCTTTTTTTCCTATTTCAACTTCTAGGAAGTTTCTTTCCTTGCTACAGCTGATAAAAATCGTTGTTTTCCACGAGGCATACGTAGCAAGCCTTTTTTTGTTCTAGTATTCAATAGGGTCCTTGCTCTTCCCTTTTTTTCTCTTTCTATAGTGGAGATAGCCGCACGTAATGACAGATCACAGCCATATTATTAAAAGCTTGTGGTAAGAATGGGTTTCGCTCGAGTGCCCGAAAATAATATTCCAAAGCTTTCGTATGCTCTCCGTTACTTGTGTGGATAAGGCCTATATTATAGAGGATATAGCTTCGATCATAGGGATCCATTTCGAGTCGCATCGCTTCATAATAATTCTGCAAAGCTTCCGCATAATTTCCTTCGGATTGAGCCGACATTCGTTACGGTCGTCGTTCGATTTCAAGATTCAAGAATCTCCGTTCCAAAACCGTACGTGAGATTTTCATCTCATACGGCTCCTCCCTTCATTTGTGTGTATAATGAGAGTGGGAAAAGGAATCCAAAAAGATTCCAATGGTCTCATTGTTAACTGAGCAGGGCTAGTGTTTTTACAAGAAAGCTCTAGCCAACCCCCCTTTCAAAGCGTTTTTCTTAACAGCAAGCGTCTTGGTACTAGATAAAAGAAGGGTCATTCGAAAGGTTGCGTTGTCCTCAACGCCCACAAATTCCTGGTCATTGGGCACTTCAACAGTCTTCGATGGTTATACGCGTATACAAAGTACGAACGAGATGGATGCTTCTTGTCCCAACCATTCTTCTTCGCCCCCATCCTACATAAGGGAAGGGACCCTTTCTAACAAAATTTTCGTGTTGTTGATTCCTAGACGTAGTGCTTCTTCCGCTGTGTAGCCTATTTGGGACTAGTCGAATCGGCTTCACCCACATTCGAGAATCGAACCCGCATAGGTCTAACCTTTTGCTCAATACTCGAATCAATCGACAATTCAAGCACCTAAGGTTGCATTAATCGGGGATACACGACAGAAGGCATTGTTCTTATGCTATTGAAAAACTTCACCTTCAGCAAGCGTCGATTTTTTGCAAGAACCCCTTTTCTTTCTATCCCGAATACATGTGTCTTTCTCCTAAGGACGGGGGGCAAAAAAGAATCAAATCACACCATCTCTATAATAGGTAAATGCTTCCTTTTCTCCGGAGGTTGTCGGAATTATTCGTAATAAGATGGTGGCCACAATTGAAAAGGTCTTATCAATAAAATTTCCATTTATCCGTGATCTAGGCATAGAGAGCAATCTCTTCTGGAATTCTTTTCATTACCTCTCGCGAGAAAACGATCCCACAAACAAAGGAATTCTACAACGCAAAATAACATAAAAAGAAAAGAGACTCATTAAAAAAAAGAGAGATCCCCTTACTCCAATGTTTGTTTGACAGGAAGCAAGAAAAAGAAGAACTATTGGAATCCGATTCCCTTTTTTCCCCATCCCATCATCACATGGAGTGGGAGAAAAATCAATGGACCTTCTCCGATTGTGGCGAAGTTGCATCCTTCTATGACGAAAATAGAGCAAGCGCGCGCTCTTTGTTGGGTACATAAGCAAGTACCGAATCAAATGGCAAGTCGAGAAATTACGGGGATTTCTTTTTGCATTTCGAATAGGGGTACGGGCTAGGGGCTTGTTGTTGAGAGATTGAAAAGGGGAAAGAAAGCCATTTTCCTTTTTGAATTCTTATGGAAATGGAATGGGAGTCTAAATAGAATCCTCGTCTAAAGGTATCCATTAACCATAGTTAGCATAGAAAACAAAAGATAGACCCCGATTCATACCCCTTCCATTGATTCCATTCACGAAAAAGAGAAGAAAAAGAGGAGGGTAGGAGCACTCTCTTCCTAACCAAAGAGGCATACATCTCTCTTTGTTCTTTGTTTTGAACCGTTTCGCACAAAGAATCCCGGGATTTCCCAGGCTCACAAAATGGGCCTTTCTTTGATGAATTTGATGAAAGGTTTTCTTTCTCTTTTTCTATAGATAGTGGAATTTCTTGTCCGGACTTACCTAACAAAAGAAAACCCCATTGGAACGGCTCGCTCTTTAGTCGGTTTCGGGGCCATAATCATGGTGTAGGAGAGATGGCCGAGCGGTTCAAGGCGTAGCATTGGAACTGCTATGTAGACGTTTGTTTACCGAGGGTTCGAATCCCTCTCTTTCCGCACAATTAGGAAATGGAATAGTAATGGCTACAATGTATCAACTACAAGAAGGGGGGATACCCTTATTGCAAAAATGCACTCTTTCTATCGATTCTTTTTTCCGAATTTCTATGGCATTGGGGTCGTGTTAGGAAAATGCTAGAAAGAGCCTAGAAGGAGAAAAAGAGCTTTCCCGATCCATGCCACGATACATGAATCCGAGAAGAGAAAACCATCCGATCGCTTGAAGGCCGTGCCCGCGAAAGGAGGGGGAAAGGGGTCCGAAACCTTGTTTTGTTGCTATCTTAGTTAGGGTTAAGTCTGCCGCGAATAATATTCTACGACCAAGAACTCGTTTATTTCCAAACCGACCCACCTTCTATCTATTATTTGATGAACCAACCCCTTATATTGGAGTGGGTGAGTAGTCAAATGATTTGGTAATCTTTTATGGGAGGAGGAAGATGAATCAAGATAATTTTGAATCAGATTTCTTGATTTTGCTTTCTCCCTTCCTGTAAGAATATCTCGGGGTTTGCAGCGATAACTCGGTATATCCACTATGCGGCCATTTACTAAAATATGTCTATGATTCACTAATTGGCGGGCTTGAGGAATAGTAGAAGCCATACCCAATCGAAAGAGGGTATTATCCAAGCGCATTTCAAGTAATTGTAGTAAAACTTGACCTGTTGGACCCTTCGCTTTTCCGGCGATACGAACGTATTTCAGTAATTGGCGTTCTGTAAGACCATAATGAAGACGCAATTTTTGTTTTTCTTTTAAACGAGTAATATATATTCTTTCTCTTTTTTTTTTGAGGGGGATTATAGGCCTTTTAGTCGTGAATCCCGGCAAATTCGTCTCCAGGCGTTGTACTTTTTTGAAACGCGGTCCTCTGTAACGCGACATAAAAACTCCCCCCTTTTTTCATTTCAAAAACCGAAATGCAAAAAATTAAAAATGAACTCAACGAGAAATCAAGCGAAAGCGTTGAAGGAGGGTACTACTAGTAGTCCAAAGAATAATGAGATGAAGTCGAGCACTATTCGGACCTTTGTATTGTATACATAAAAAGCAAAATGAAAAAAAGGGAGCCCTTGGGGCTTTGTTTTGCGGGGATCTAACTCCTTCTTCGATCGAAAAAAAGCCGGCTATCGGAATCGAACCGATGACCCTCGCATTACAAATGCGATGCTCTAACCTCTGAGCTAAGCGGGCTAAACGAACAAAGAGCCTTTTCTATACATAGGAAGTCCAGAAACTACGGGGGCCGTGGCTATTCAAATGCACGATTCCATGCATTCTTAGCTATTCAGAATGAAGAGAAAATCAAAGAAAAAGAAGATAGAATAAGAATTCAATTGCATTTGCAAAGAAATACTTGCGATTCGAGAAGAGAGGATACCAATTCATATAAGAATTAATAGAAAAAAGGGATCGGTCTAGTAGAAAATGGATATTGATTTCTCCATTCTATCAATAGACCATATCTTCCCTTTCATTCGAAATAGAAAAAAAGAGGTAAGATTCTCTTTTTCATTTCCTTGAACTCAAACAAATATTTGCAATTTTTGGAATTTCTTTTTTTTTTCTATAAGATTCAATTCTATCTCATTACGTATTGAATTCGAAATGGATATTAATGAAAAAAGAAGTTATCGAAATGAACTATTAACTAGAGCAGGGTTCACTCTTCAAATCGTAACCAGCTATATATCGTCTCATATTCATTATGCATTCTATTATTAGATATCCTTTTTTTGAAACGAAGTGCCCCTTTTCTTTATCCCATTTGCGTTGTTTTCTTTTCTGTTCTATAGCATAGCATTTGCTCTAAGGAAAGAGAAAAAAGAAAGAAAAGAGGGGACCCGACCCTTCGAGTATTCAAAAGGAGCTCTCAAAAAGGGGAGGAGGGCGACATATAGACCTTGTGTACTATATGGATCTATCCGTCTAAGTTGCGTTGCGGGTAAAGAAATGGTAGAATCTTTTAGACCCAAGGAGGGTCCCCGATCGAATCGAGATGAAAGGGGGCAGGGGCAATCAAAAAAGGGAAGACCCTTAGCGCGAGGAATCGGTCTCGATCGAATTCTAATGAATTCCAGGGTTATCGCATAAATGAAAGGGAGAGCGAAGCTAGCTTATCCTAATCATAATGAGATTCGAATTGCAACAATTCGAAAACAAATCTCAACTCAAAACAAAAAGAAGGGGGGTATGGCGAAATTGGTAGACGCAACGGACTTAGTTGGATTGAGCCTTGGTACGGAAACTTACTAAGTGATCACTTTCAAATTCAGAGAAACCCTGGAAGCAAAAAGGGGCAATCCTGAGCCAAATCCTGTTTTACGAAAATGAGGAGGAGCGCGGAAAGCGAGAAAAAAGGAGAGGTGCAGAGACTCGATGGAAGCTGTTCTAACAAATGGAGTCGGCTGCGTTACGTTGGGAAAGGAAGCCCTCTATGGAACCTTTCGAAAGGGTGAGGAGAAACCCATACGTATAGATATGCAATCTATGTACTGAAAGATTGCTTCAAATGATCTCAAATGATTCATGAGAACCCGAGTCCATATATAGGATTCTTTCTCTCGAAGAATCATGGATCAAATCATTGACCCCAGAGTCTGATGGATCCGTTGAATAACGGATTCATCGGACGAGAGTAAAGATAGAGTCCCGTTCTACATGTCAATACTGACACCAATGCAATTTATAGTAAGAGGAAAATCCGTCGACGTGAAAAGTCGTGAGGGTTCAAGTCCCTCTATCCCCAAAGAGTCTCCTTCCACTCCCCAACGCGTTGCTGCTTTTCAATTGAAAAGCAGTTTCCAAATTTTTTATCTTTCTCATTTCTTCTCCTTTTTTCCTTTTTCACAAAAGGACCCAATGGACCCCCCTTTTTTTCTTATCACAGTGCGGGATATCTGACACAGGGGGTGGCCCAGGAACCCTCCTTGGATTTCTTCAAGGCTTCAGAATCCATCTTATTCCATTACGTGTTTTGGACAAGGTCCTCTTTCTTTTTCTTAAGAATCTAAGAGATTCGGGGCGTGGAAAAGACTTCCAATAGCTTTTCGTCATTTTTATTGACAGAAAGGCAAGTCATCTAATAAAAGAAGGGGTGATGCGGCGGAAATGGTCGGGATAGCTCAGCCGGTAGAGCAGAGGACTGAAAATCCTCGTGTCGCCAGTTCAAATCTGGTTCCCGGCAATTTCTGTTTCTAGGGGTCTCCGCTCTCTCCAATTCAGTTCTTATCCAATTTAGGGATCGAGGGTTCCCAATTGTCCGGAAATGGACCTCCCCGCACCCCCTTTTTTTGAAGCACTGTGCGCGATACAAAGTCACCTTTCTGGTATAGAGCACCCCTTCCCTTTTGAGTTCCTCCTATGGATTCGACGCATTCGAAATAAGTATCTTCCAAATTCCATTTTGAGAATCTCGCTCAATTCCTAATTGTCTTTTTTTTTAGTTAGCCTACCCATAGTATGACGGAGACCCACATTTCTCTCCTTGCTCGTGAAAGGAGCGTAGAAATATTCCTTCAATATCCGGAGTTCCGGAAATGACGATTTTTTTTGTTCTCATTCAATGAGCGTCTTGTATTTCATAAAAATGGGGAGCAATAGAATCCTTACGTAAGGGCCATCCTATCCAACTTTCCGGCATTAAAATACGTTTGAGCCGTGGATGAGTATCAGAAGAGATCTCACCATATCATATGACTCCCTTTCTTGAAAATCCGCACTTTTTTAAACCCAGAAAGCAGACGAAATCCCCCGCCTATTCCTTGGAACAAAACCTTTTATGCATACCTCCTCGGGTTGATCCACACCCCATTCTACTCTCGTAAGATGGTATACACTAGCCAAGAGTCCGCCCGGTGCAGCATCATAAGCACATTGGGAACGTAGGTAATTGTAAGCGTATACATAGAAAATGACAGCAATGGAATGCCCCCCCTCGGACTTGCTTTATAAAGTCTCTATTCCTTGATAATGGAAACCCGACGACCTATGAACTAGCCCATGCTTGACTAGCCAAGGAGAGAACGGACCCTGCATCGTATTTAGGGCCCCCGTACCCGTATTTTTTTTTCTAAGTATTTCCCATTTACGATGAAATTTCTTAATTCACTCTTTCTTAGTCTAGAAAGGGGAATCCGGCCTAATGCACTCATTCCGGAGAAGGTCTTGCACTTTTGTATTTGAAAAATGACAGGGAGGTTTTTAGAATTCGCTGTTGGCTGGTAGAAAAATCCTGGATCATAATTTCCAATATGAATACTGCGTCCACCACGAAACTGGGGATTGGTAGGAAAAGAGGGATTCGCCTGTTCAGACCCAGACTCCATTTGATCCTCATTGATTTCTCGAGCTCTTTTCTTACGAAGTTGGGTTCTAGGGTGCCTCTCTCTGGCTTAGGCACACACCCCGGCAAATAAGCATCTACAGGAATTCGCTTATCAACTCCCCGAACAGGACTATAAGAATCGGTACGAAACATTCCTCCTGTCATTCGGCACGCTCCCATAGGAATCACGTATTTTGGTTCGGGCATTTGTTCATATAATCTCACTAAAGAGGGGGCGCTTGCACTCTTCCTGTGCCGGACAAGGTCTCCCTGCCTAGGACTTGCTCGTGGTACGAGTCCATAACGATCAAAGTCCAATCGCGAGCCTATTAATGAAGCAAATGCAATGAAGGAACAGGGGGTACCATAAAGAAGGGGCCATAGACTGGAGAGTCTTGACCCATTTGAAAGATCCTTTGATGTAGTTGAAAGAACTGAATTTTGAGTTCTTCGATCAAATAAGGCAAATTGGATGGAATTCAGAATGGTCTCAATGGTCCTTTTTTTTGACCTTTTCTTGTATATGTAGGAAGACTACGAACCGAAGACCATTCCAATGCTCCCTTTCGCCATGCATAAACTGAACCCATAATTCGGATAAGCACGAAAAGGCGAGCTTCTAGAAATACGAGCACCCCCAATACGTCAAAACCCATTGACCATGGATAAAGAAAAACGGTTTCAACAACAAAAACCAGAGCAAACATATAATAAGGGATTCTAAATTGTAACCCAGCATAGCCCATCGGTTCTCTACCCGATTCAGAACTCGAAACTTTCTCTGGTCCTTCGCTAATTGGGGCGAAAAGTCCCGAAATTCGAAATGCCAAAATAGGAATAAGACTTGATATTATTAGAAATACCCAGAAAATCTCATATTCAGAAAGCAGAAACAGAGTTGACCTCCTATGAGGGTGGAAAATAGATCGCATTTTTTGGTTCGAATTGGAATCCATTCTCAAGGTACCCATAACTTTTGAGTTATGAAACACGCATCCGTTTTGAGCAAACGAAACGCCCCATTTCTTTTCTTTGTTGTGGTGCATGCACCCTTTGCAGCAAGAGTCATCGATTGGAATTCTATTTCCATTTACTTCTCCTTTTTGTGAATTTGAATCTTCTAAATTCCCATTTTTTTTCCTCTTTTCTACTTCCTTTTGATGTTTCTAACTAGAAAGGGGGGGCTCCCTCTTCTTTTTGTCACTTTTCCTTTTTTTCTTATTGATTTTGAATAGAGCAAATAGCCAGATGTAGAAGAATGCCTCCCAATTTCCATTTCAAAGTTTTATTATACTTTCTCTAGGGCTATACGGACTCAAACCATAGGCCCTCTGGGGAAAACCGAGCAAACGGATTATTATCAAAATGATTCGAACTCTTTCATTTCAAAGACCCAACATGCTTTTTTTTTATTCGGCCTCAGGAGCACTGCCCAAGTGTTTCAAAGAAGGGTGATTTTGACGTAGGTTTGCTTCTGGGGCCGAAGTGCAATGGAGTCCCCATTTCCCTGCTTAGCTTAAAGAATCCACTAGGAAACTTCATAGACCGTGGATAGGAAGAAAGGAGATGCTTTTGAGATCCTTAGCCTCCTTATGCCTAGCATGGAACCGATCAAGTAGTCACCTTATCCGTATCTTCAATCAACAAGGGCCCCCAGTTGTCATCCTCAATAGACGACCCAAGCGGATCGAGCCATTTGCCAGGCTCTTCTTATCCTCTTTTGTTCCCTAAAAGGAATGGAGTAAGACATCAATTTCTCACTAAGAGCCATTCCCTTGATTCCATGACAAAAACTCCCATTGGCGGACCTGTAAATGAGGTGCTCTACCTAACGGAGCTATAGCCCTTTTTCGATCCCTATTTGATCCTAGTATGGAAAGAATTACCTGTCAAGATGCATATTCCACGATCCGAGATCGCTTTGATTGGTATTGCTTAGGAAGAATCTTGCATTTCAAATCCATCGATGGAAGGGAGACCCCTATCCACTCTCACTCTATTAGAGCCCCCCGGTTCCGGGTTTGTATTCACAGTAGAACACAGGTTCCTATTGATTGAAAGCCCTTGGGTGGATTGACACGCTTAAGTTAAGATATTGCAAAAAGGAGGCCTAGGCTAGAATAGACTAGATACTCGAAGATATCGGAAGCAAGTCTCTTTTTTTCTTAAGATTAAGAGCGTCTTCTCCTTTTCTAGAATAATAGAAAATAGGAATAGAATAAAGACGACTCGAAGATTCGAAAGCGAATCAATAGCAATCTTGACAATAAGACTTATCCATTCTATTCTATTCGAATATCGATTCTATTCGAATGGATACGACTGCCCTTTTTGCGCATACTATGCGGGCAGCCGGGCAAGCATGCCCCCATCGTCTAGTGGTTCAGGACATCTCTCTTTCAAGGAGGCAGCGGGGATTCGACTTCCCCTGGGGGTGGGGTACTACTTGATCGTGTATTATCAACAAGTCTAGAATTGGGGCTTCCTGGGTCGATGCCCGAGCGGTTAATGGGGACGGACTGTAAATTCGTTGGCAATATGTCTACGCTGGTTCAAATCCAGTTCGACCCAAGAGTGCGCTTATCCATCATGAAATAGTAGAACCCATTTGTTTTCTTGAACGGCTGGTTTGCCCTTTGGTTCCTTTATTTGCATTTCCGCTATTTGTATTTCTTTGTTCCCGCAAATAGGGGGAAAAGAAAAAAGTCTTTTTTCCAGCAAAGGCGGGTCCGAAAGAAAGGAGGAATAGGAATCTGCGTCGCTCTCACTTCTCACTAAGGAAAGCGCCTATCCACGGGGATATCGATATATGGGCCGTTCTTTGAAGCGATTCGAATCTCCAATCCAAAATCGAAAGAGAAAGAAACGTATGAATGAAATAAGAAGAATAGAGATGTCGTACACTTTCTGTCTTTTCTGTCTGGGGATTGTAGTTCAATTGGTCAGAGCACCGCCCTGTCAAGGCGGAAGTTGCGGGTTCGAGACCCGTCAGTCCCGATGAGTTCAAATCCAATAAAAAACGACACGAGCCTGTCTTTCTGTTTTCTGCTGGGAAGTCCAAATCACAGAATTTCCGTCCCGGAGGGATCCTTCCTTTTGCTATTTTGCTTGGCAAATGGCTTGTCTCATTTCTCAGCAAACAAATCCGGAAATTTCGAGGACTTCAATCAGTATACTGAGCAAAAGGAAATAGAAATGGGTGGATTGCTCTAATTAGTTGTAGCATCATTCCAAGAGAGACTCTATCGGGCTCGAGCTGCTTTTTTCAATTGTTCCCAACCCGCGAATAGAATAGAGTCCCATAGTTTACCGGGAACACATACACAAATCCAACGAAGAATTCCTTTCTTTTTTTTTCTTTTTTATTTGAGGGTCCTCTTCTTTCTTTACCGAGCTTCTTAATGGGAATGCATCGACTAGAAGTTCAGTGTGAAATTGGAATGAGATCGGTTGCTTCAAATTCAAATGGAGTATTCGTAATTGAAGTGAGAACGAATAGCAGCGAGAAGATACTTTTTCAAAAGAGACAAATAGTTCGCTAGGTTCACTTGCTTTTGGTTTGTATTGTACAAGAAAGGAATTCTTCGTTGGATCAGAAATCCCCTTTTCCATGCAATGGAGTCTAGAGAGAGGATCTTCCTATGTTATATACTATTCAATTCTTGAGAATGAGTGCGTTTGATAACGCAGGTATTGTTATTCATGATATGGATCCGATTTGATATCATCGAGGTGTAATGCATCCCATTGACGGTTGAATGGACAGGCAAAGGGTCTTTCGTCCCTATGGGATTAAATCCCGCGTTATTTTGAAGTCAAAAAAGAAAGGATGAGATTATGGAAGTCAATATTCTCGCATTTATTGCTACTGCATTATTTATTCTCGTTCCTACCGCCTTTTTACTGATAATTTACGTAAAAACAATAAGTCAAAGCGATTAATTGGCAGAAAGATCGACTTCTTATCTTATACAAATGAAAAAGATTCCTATTTCGTGTCTTAAAATGAAATGAGCGACCTCGAAGTCCCATTCTACCATTAGTATAGTAGAAAGAAATAGAGAGAATAGTTCTTTCTACTATCTAGATCGGGTTATTTTAATGGATAAAGTTGTACGCAATTCTATAAGGATAGAACGGGCTCCATTTATTCATTTAATAGAAGAAGCCTACAACTACAAGAGGGATTCTGCTATTCATATATATATGGAACGTGCATACCGCCTCACTTCGATTTCAAAGTCAAAGGGGGGCCTTCTGCTCGTCCCCATGGTTCCTAGAGCAGTCGGATAAGAACTGGTTCAACGAAATCAAAAAGTGCGGAAGAATGCGCTTGTATCAAACTTCCTATCGCCTGGACCCCCCTTCCTTTCGAATCGAAATAGAAGCGTGGGAATTCTTGAAAGATTTGTTTGGTTGAAGGGGTATTCTTTTTCTATCTTAATTCTTCTTCATCGATATGAGTCATATCAGAAAACAGAGAATAGACTCCTTCATTCACTTCACGCTTAGAATTTCGAACGAACTCTTTTTTTTCAATTCAACATATTTTCAAAATGGAATGAATCCATTCATAATAAGAACATCCAGCCTTTGCAGAACAATTTCAAAATTCGAAAACATGAAGGAAGTGGAATTCCGAAACCCAATCCGCGAGACCCCCTAGAGTCCACTTCTTCCCCATATTACCAGTGAAAGGGAAAATGTAAAGACTACCATTAAAGCAGCCCAAGCCAGACTTACTATATCCATGTGAATTATGCTCCCATCTCTTTGAAGGAATTCTTTGATTATTGTTCACTAATAATAGTGAAATTCTTGCCGAAGAGTCAAAAGGAGATTCTGTACCAACCCAGGACCCCTTGACGAAAGACTCCCCCAAATCCGCTTCTACCCTATACTCGAAAAGGGGCTTCTAGAAAGGGGGATTTCCCGTCTTTTCTTTTGTTGATCAGGCGACACCCAGATTTGAACTGGGGAACAGGGATTTGCAGTCCCCCGCCTTACCGCTCGGCCATGTCGCCAAAAGGATAGAAAGTCGATGCAAATATTTGCCTTTTGTTTGGGGAGAGGGATGCCCGCCTTCTTTTTTTCTTGTCCTTGTCTTCCTTGTATCTCGAATCTGAGTGCCGCGCCTAAAAGAAAGGAGACCCCTCCCTGCCAATGGCATCTGTCCCTTCGATTGATTGGCTAGGATCTTAAAACTGAAAATCTCTACAAACTCCCCGCTCCTTCTATTAAAACAAAAAATGTGGATTTTCGGTCGTATCGCGCCAGGCGAGTTTGAACCCTTAACTCTTGCCTGGAAACTCCCGCACGCCCTTTCTATTTGAATTTCAAATCACCTTTATTTCCCGAACGGGACTACTGATAGAAGACAATAGACAATCCAAGTGGATCAATAACCAATAGGTAATAGGTCTTTCTTTTTTTTTTAATAATGGAAAGTATACTGGTAACGCGGAGTCTTTGCAAACCCCAAAACGGAAAACGTTACGCCAATTTGGAAATAAGTATCATCTTTCTAGATGAGACCTTTAGGGAATTTGCACAAACCTACTGTGTTTCCACCTTTTCATTGAATAGAAAATCCAAATTGTGATAGAACACGACAGGATCAAATGGGGGGGGGTTCCGCTAGAAAGCGTTCTACGCTCTCTAGGTATATCCAGCGGTTGTAAGAAAAAGAGACAAGCCCACTTATTTCCTTATTACCCGCTTCAACCGTATTCTACTAAAGAAGAGGGAAAAGGGGATCCCTCCTTCCTCTGCGAATCCTTTTTGGAAAGTGGAGTCCGCAAAGAGTTGCTAAAAAATACAACCCCATATTGTTTCGGATGGTTGTGTCTTTATTATCGCCCCGAATGCATGAAATCATAAATGCATTTCTTAGTTTTCGAGGATCCCATGGGATTGGATATCGAATATCATAATAATGATTGAAATTGAATCCTTTTTTTTATTTTATCCAAAAAACGGCATTGGTCGAATCGAAGTGTCTTTTATCAATTCCTTTCCGTTTGTATCTGTTTCCAATTCCATTCCAATTGAAGTCGAAAAGTCCCCTCATTTCCCCGTTCCTACGTATTTTCTCCATTCCATGTATGGGATTGGTTCCAATTTTATGTTATTTAGTAAACAGAATCGAAATCCCATCATTGCTAGATCGATCCATATGATTGGATGCAGAATGAGTCAAAAATGGGATTTTTGCGCTAATATTAATAGGGGGAAGTCAACATGCTTGGGGATAGAAATGAAGGAATGGCTGTAATACCTGGGCTTAATCAGATACAATTCGAAGGGTTCTGTAGGTTCCTTGATCAGGGCTTAAGAGAAGAACTTGCTAAGTTTCCACCGGTGAAAGGTTTCATAGAGGATTTTCTAGATAGAGAGGATTTTCTAGAGATGGAAAATTTTCCATCTCTAGAAGAGTTTCTAAAGATGGAAGGTTCAGAGCTAGAAGATTTTCTAGCTCAAGGTCAAGTAGACGAAGACGAAGAGGAAGACGAAGAGGAAGACCTAGAGGAAGAGCTAGCGCAACTAGAGAGAGAGCTCGCTCAAATAGAGGAAGGCCTCGCTCAAGTAGAGGAAGACCGAGAAGAAGTAGAGGAAGACCGAGAAGAAGTAGAGGAAGACCTAGAGGAAGACCGAGAGGAAGACGGAGAGGAAGTAGAGGAAGACGTAGATGTATACTTTCAATTATTTGCAGAAACATCCAAATTGGTCGAACCGTTGATAAAGGAACGAGATGCTATCTATGAATCCCTCACCTATTCTTCTGAATTATATGTATCCGCGGGATTGATTTGGAAAAGGACGGGCTATTCTATGCAAAAGCAGAGAATTTTGATTGGAAACATTCCTTTAATGAATTCCCTGGGAATTTTTATAGTAAATGGAATGTACAGAATGGTAGTCAATCAAATATTGCAAAGTCCGGGTATCTATTATCGATCCGAATTGGACCATAAAGGAATTTGCGTCTATACCGGTACGATAATATCAGACTGGGGAGGAAGATTAGAATTAGAGATTGATAGAAAAGGGCGTATATGGGCTCGCGTAAGTAGGAAACAGAAAATCTCTATTCTACTTCTATTATCGGCTATGGGTTCAAATCTAAGTGAAATTCTAGAGAATGTTTGCTACCCTGAAATTTTCTTGTCTTTTTTGGATGATAAAGAGAGGGAAACAATTGGGTCAAAAGAAACGGCGATTTTGGAATTTTATCAACAGTTTGTTGGTGTGGGTGGAGATCCAGTATTGTCTGATTCCTTATGTGAGGAATTACAAAAGAAATTCTTTCGCCAAAGGTGTGAATTAGGCAGGATTGGTCGACGAAATATGAACCGGAGACTCAATCTTGCTATATCCCAGAATAATACGTTTTTGTTACCGCGAGATATATTGGCAGCCACAGACCATTTGATTGGAATGAAATTTGGAATGGGTACACTTGACGATATGAATCATTTGAAAAATAAACGTATTCGTTCTGTAGCGGATCTCTTCCAAGATCAATTGGGATTGGCTCTGATTCGTTTGGAAAAGGTAGTGAAAAGGGCTATACGTGGAGTAATTAAAGGGGAATTGCTACTGAGGCCTCAGAATTTGGTAACTTCAACCCCATTCCAAACCACTTATGAATCTTTTTTTGGATTACACCCATTATCTCAAGTTTTGGATGAAACGAATCCATTGACACAAATCGTTCATGGGAGAAAGTGGAGTTTTTTGGGTCCTGGGGGGTTGACAGGACGAACCGCGAGTTTTCGGATCCGAGATATCCATCCTAGCTACTATGGACGCATTTGCACAATTGACACATCGGAAGGAATCAATGTTGGCCTTAGTGGATCCTTAGCAATTCATGCGAGAATTGGCGCTTTTGGATCGCTCGAAAGCCCCTTTTATGAAATCTCCAAGAAATCCAAAGGGGCACCCCAGATACTTTCTTTATCATCAAGGAGAGATGAATACTGTATGATAGGGACAGGCAATTCTTTGGCACTGAATGGGGGTTTTCAGGAAGAACAGATTGTTCCGGCTCGATACCGTCAAGAATTCCTGACTATTGCCTGGGAGCAGGTTCATCTTCGAAGCATTTTTCCCTTCCAATATTTTTCTATTGGAGCTTCTCTGATTCCCTTTATCGAGCATAATGACGCGAATCGGGCTTTAATGAGTTCGAATATGCAACGCCAAGCAGTTGCGCTTTCTCGGTCGGAGAAGTGCATTGTTGGAACCGGTTTGGAAGGACAAGTGGCTCTAGACTCAGGAGTTCCCCTTCTAACGGAACACGCGGGAAAGATTCTTTCTATCCATACTGACAAGATCCTTTTAGCGGGGAATGGGACGACTCTAAGCATTCCATTAGTTATGTATCAACGTTCCAACAAGAATACTTGTATCCATCAAAAACCCCAGGTTAGTCGGGGCAAATGTATGAAAAAGGGACAAATTTTGGCGGACGGTGCCTCTACGGTTGGGGGAGAGCTTGCTTTGGGGAAAAACCTATTAGTCGCTTATATGCCATGGGAAGGTTACAATTTTGAAGATGCAGTACTCATTAGTGAGCGTCTGGTATATGAAGATATTTTGACTTCTTTTCATATACGAAAATATGAAATTGAGATTCATGTGACAAGCCAAGGCCCTGAAAAGATCACTCAAAAAATACCGCACCTACGGCCCCATTTACTGCGAAATTTAGACAAAAATGGAGTTGTAATCTTGGGATCCTGGGTAGAAGGAGGCGATGTTTTAGTAGGTAAATTAAGCCCTCAGCTCGCGCAAGCCCCGGAAGCGCGATTGGTAGACGCCCTATTTGGCACTCAGATAGCCACTTCAAGGGAAACGTGTCTCAAACTCCCTCGCGGTGGGAGGGGACGGGTTATTGATGTGAGATGGATCCGTTCGAATCCAGAAAGAGAAAGGATTCGTGTATATATTTTACAGAAACGTGAAATCAAAGTAGGTGATAAAGTCGCCGGAAGACATGGAAATAAAGGGATCATTTCCAAAATTTTGCCTAGACAAGATATGCCCTATTTGCAAGACGGAAAGCCTATTGATATGGTCTTCAACCCATTGGGAGTCCCCTCGCGGATGAATGTAGGACAGATATTTGAATGCTCGCTCGGGTTGGCGGGGGTTCTGCTAGAGAGACATTATCGAGTAGGACCGTTTGATGAGAGATATGAACAAGAGGCTTCGCGAAAACTCGTCTTTTCTGAATTACATGAAGCCAGTAAGCAAACAGGGAATCCGTGGGTATTTGAACCCGAGTATCCGGGAAAAAGCAGACTCTTTGATGGAAGAACAGGAGATCCCTTTGAAGAACCTGTTCTAGTGGGACAGCCCTATATCTTGAAATTAATTCATCAAGTTGATGAGAAAATACACGGGCGTTCCACCGGTCCTTATACATCTCTTACCCAACAACCCGTTAAGGGAAGGGCCAGGCGTGGGGGCCAGCGGGTAGGAGAGATGGAGGTTTGGGCTCTCGAGGGATTTGGTGTTGCGCATATTTTACAAGAGATGCTTACTTATAAGTCTGATCATCTTAGAACTCGCGCCCAAGTATTTGATACTGTAATCATTGGAGGAGAAATGCCTAAGGCTGAGGAGGCTCCCGAATCCTTTCGAGTGCTTGTTCGAGAACTACGCTCTTTGGCCCTAGAACTGAATCATTTCCTTGTATCTGAGAAGAACTTTCAGATGAATAGGAAGGAAGCTTGATCGCATAATAAATCGGAATGAATCCGCATTTTTTTTTCTATGATTGATCAGTCTAAACATCAACAACTTCGAATTGGATTGGTTTCTCCTCAACAAATAAGTGCTTGGGCCAATAAAACCCTGCCCAATGGAACGATAGTGGGAGAGGTGACCGAAATCGATCCTATTGACTTGGAAACCAATAAGCCAAAAGTAGGTGGATTCCTTTGTGAACGCATTTTTGGACCTATAAAAAGCGGAGTTTGCGCTTGTGGAATTTCTGGCAAATTCGGAGATCCAAACGAAAAGAGAAAGAGAACCTTTTGCGGCGACTGCGGAGTCGAATTTGCCAATTCTCGGATACGAAGATATCAAATGGGCTACATCAAACTGGCCTGTCCCGTGACTCATGTGTGGTACTTGAGGCGCCTTCCTAGTTATATCGCGAATCTTTTAGATAAACCTCTTAAAGAACTCGAAAACCTAGTATACTGCAACTTTGCTTTTGCTAGGCCTATCACTAAAAAACCCACTCTTTTACGATTACGCGGTTTATTCAAATATGAAACGGAAACCGAATCCTGGGACTGGTACGCTAGCATCCCTCCTTTTTTGAGTCCCCAAGGCTGGCATACACTTCGAAATCGCGAACTTTCTACTGGAGCGAGCGCTATCCGAGAGCAATTGGGCGATCTCGATTTGCGAGTTATTATAGAGTCCTCCTTGGCAGAATGGAAAGAATTAGAGGCAGAATGGAAAGAATTAGAGGAAGAGGGGCTCCCAGGTGATGCGTGGGAAGATCAGAAAATGGGAAGAAGAAAGCGCTTTTTGGTTAGACGCATGGGATTAGCTAAGCATTTTATTCGAACAAGTGTCGAACCCGAATGGATGGTTTTATGTCTATTACCCGTCCTTCCCCCGGGCTTGAGACCGGCGGCCGTTCATAGAGAGGAGCTTGCGCTTTCACGAAGGGGTTCAGATATTAATACACTTTATGGTCGCGTTCTTTCGCGGAACAAGGCCCTTCTCAAGTTAGTAAGAACGCCGTTGACGCCAGAGGACGTCGTAATGTCTCAGGAGATCTTAGTACAAGAAGCTGTAGATACACTTCTTGATAATGGAGTCCGCGGACAGCCAATAAGGGATGGTCAGAATAGGGTTTACAAGTCGTTTTCAGATGTCATTGAAGGAAAAGAGGGAAGGTTTCGCGAAACTCTGCTTGGAAAGCGGGTTGATTATTCGGGACGTTCGGTCATTGTTGTGGGCCCCTCCCTTTCATTGCATCAATGTGGATTGCCTCGTGAAATAGCAATAGAGCTTTTCCAGCCATTTCTAATCCGCAGTCTAATTCAACAGAACCTTGCTCCGAACATAGGGACTGCTAAGAGTCAAATTCGGGAAAAAGAGCGAATTGTATGGGAAATCCTTCCGGAAGTTATCCAGGGGCATCCTGTATTGCTGAATAGAGCACCTACTTTGCATCGATTAGGCATACAAGCTTTCCAACCCATTTTAGTGCAAGGGCGCGCTATTTGTTTACATCCACTCGTTTGTAAAGGATTCAACGCAGACTTCGATGGGGATCAAATGGCTGTTCATGTACCTCTATCCTTGGAAGCGCAGGCGGAGGCTCGTTTACTTATGTTTTCTCATATGAATCTCTTAGCGCCGTCTATTGGGGATCCTATTTGCGTACCAACGCAAGATATGCTTATTGGGCTCTATATCTTAACAAGCGGGAATCGTCGAGGTCTTTGTGTAAATAGGTATAATCTGTGGAATCACAGAAAGGGCCAAACGGAGAGAGTTGGGCACAAGAAGGCGAGGGATAGGAAAGGAAAAGAACCCCTTTTTTGCAATTCCTATGATGCAATTGGAGCTTATCGACAGAAAAGAATCCGTTTAGACAGCCCCCTTTGGCTCCGGTCGCGACTAGACCAAGGCCTTGTTGTTTCAAGAGGACTTCCTGTCGAAGTTCATTATGAATCTTCGGGTACCCATCATCAGATTTACGGACACTTTCTAATCGTAAGAAGTCTAAAAAAAGACATTCTTTGTCGATATATTCGAACGACACTTGGTCATCTTTTTTTTTCTCGCGAAATGGAAGAAGCTATCCAAGGGTTTTCTCAGGTCTCTTCCTACGATACCTAAACGAAGTAAGGCTCTATGCCCCCAGTCTGAATTCGGGCCTTTCCGATTCAAGTCAGACCCTAGTGACTTCTATGCGAAGCGAGGTCGAGAAAGGGGCGTTTTCTAATCATTAAAAAAAATCTATTGTGGAATCCTACTCAACGGAATCGGGAGGTGCTTATGAAGGAGCCGGCCAATCTGGTCTTTCACAATAACGCAATAGACGGGGCTGCTATTAAACGCCTTATTCATCGATTAATCGATCACTTTGGAATGGCCTATACATCCCACATCTTGGATCAAGTAAAGACCCTGGGTTTCCAGCAAGCCACTGCTACATCCATTTCATTAGGAATTGATGATCTGTTAACGATACCTTCTAAGGGAGGGCTAGTCCAGGATGCTGAACAACAAAGTTTTCTTTTGGAAAAACACTATCATTATGGGAATGTACACGCGGTAGAAAAATTACGCCAATCCATCGAGATATGGTATGATACAAGTGAATATTTGCGACAAGAAATGAATCCCCATTTTCGAAGCACCGACCCCTTGAATCCTGTGCATATCATGTCTTTTTCGGGAGCGAGAGGAAATGCCTCTCAAGTACACCAATTAATAGGGATGAGAGGGTTAATGTCAGATCCACAAGGACAGATGATTGATTTACCCATTCAAAGCAATTTACGCGAAGGGCTCTCCTTAACCGAATATATCATTTCTAGCTATGGAGCCCGCAAGGGGGTTGTGGATACTGCTATACGAACAGCAGACGCTGGGTATCTTACGCGCAGACTTGTTGAAGTCGTTCAACACGTTGTTGTACGTAGAACAGATTGTGGCACTACCCGAGGGATCTCCGTAAGTCCCCCAAAGGGGACGGTGCCGGAAAGATCTTTTATACAAACATTAAGTGGTCGTGTATTAGCCAACGATCTTTATATGCGTACGCGATGCATTGCCCTTCGAAATCAAGATCTTGGGATGAGCCTTGTCAATCAACTCATAACCTTTCAAATACAGCCAATCTCTGTTCGAACCCCCTTCACTTGTAGGAGTACGTCTTGGATCTGTCGATTATGTTATGGTCGGAGTCCTACTCATGGCGACTTGGTTGAGTTGGGGGAAGCTGTCGGTATTATTGCGGGTCAATCCATTGGAGAACCGGGGACTCAGCTAACATTAAGAACTTTTCATACCGGTGGAGTATTCACAGGAGGTACTGCAGAACATGTGCGCGCCCCGGTCAACGGAAAAATCCAATTCAATGAGCACTTGGTTCATCCCGCACGGACACGCCATGGGCAGCCTGCCTTTCTATGTTCTATCGATTTTGATGTCACTATTGAGAGTGAGGATCTTATCCATAGCGTGCCTATTCCACCAAAGAGCCTTCTTTTAGTTCAAAATAATGAATATGTAAAATCAGAACAAGTAATTGCTGAGATGCGTGCGGGAAAATCCACCTTTCCTTTGAAAGATAGAGTTCGAAAACATATTTATTCGAACTCAGAAGGAGAAATGCACTGGAGTACCAATGTGTACCATGCACCCGAACTTCCTTATAGTAATGTACATCGCTTACCACGAACAGGGCATTTATGGATCTTGTTAGGGAATTTAGGCAGATCGGCCCCCACTCCTTTTTCGATCTACCAGGATCAAGATCAAATGAGCATTGATTCTCTTTCTGCCCAAGGTAGAGATAGGACTCGCCCCTCTGTGAAAAAGGAGCCATTGAGACACCAATTCTTTCCTTTGGGTCTGGATGGCAAAAAAAGGGGGGATACTTTTCCCATTCGTAATTCTTCAGAGCTTAATCAAAGCCTATTAACTGTCCCTTCTAATCTACCCTATCCTCCTATTCTACGCGAGAATTGGGATTTAGTGGCGAAGAAGCGAAGAAGTGGATTTCTCATTCCACTGGGATCGATCCAAGAACATGGACGAAAAAAAGAACTAATACTCTGTTCCGACATCTCGATTGAAATGCCCATAAATGGTATTTTCGGTAGAAAAAGCATTCTTGCTTATTTCGACGACTCTCGATACAAAAGAGGGGGTTCGGGAATTCTGAAATATGGGCCTATAGAGTTGGAAGAGGTAGATGGAATCGTCAAAAAGGACGTGGTTGACTATGCCTTCGGAGGAGTCCAAGAATTGGAGCCAGAATACCAAGAGGAAGCGGAAGTGGATCCGCTTTTTTTCATTCCCGGAGCCGAAGAAGTGTATATTTTCCCCCACTTCTCTTTCATACTGGTACGGAACAAGAGTCTCATTAGAAGAAATACCCCAATTACGTTCAATAAAAGAAGCCAGGCAGGGGGGTTGGTGCGAGTGGAGAGAAAAACAAAAAAGGGGGGGGCGGGGTGGGTGAAAGTGGAAATCTTTTCGGGAGATATCCACTTTCCGGAGGGAGAAGATCATATATCCCTACACAGTGGCGTCTTGATACCAATACCACCACGAATACGAAAAGGCGATTCGAAAGAATCCAAAAAATGGAAAAATGGGATCTCTGTCCAACGAATTCCACTTTCCAAGAAAAGCTCTTTTGTTTTGCTTCGCCCCGTAGTCACATATGAAAGAGCGGACGATATAAAGTTAACAAGACTTTTTCCTCAAGATCTATTGGAAGAAATCGATAATATACAACTTCAAGTTGTTAACTATATCCGTTATGCGGATGGCAGCTTGATTCAGGACATTTATGACACAAGTATTCAATTCGTTCGGACTTGCTTATTCTTGAATTGGGCCCAAGAGGGATCCTCTAGATCTAGAGAGGAGGCCGGCGCTTCCTTTGTGGAAGTAAGTACAAGGGGCTTGCTTCGAGATTTCCTAAAAATGCACTTAGGGAAATCCCCGAGTTCATCTATCAGAAAAAGGGAGGATCCCTCAGGGTCAGGACTGCCCTCTGAGAAGGGTCCAGATCGTCCCAACATCAATCCCTTTTCTTCGAGTTATTCCATGGATTCCAAGGCAAGGGTTCGACAAGCACTTAGCGAAAACCAAGGAACTGTTCGTACATTGTTGAATCGAAGGAAGGAATCCCAATCTTTCCTAATCTTGTCCTCATCGAATTGTTTTCAACTAGGTCCCTTCAACGATGGAAAATCTCACAATGCGAAAAAAGAATTAATTAAAAGAGAGGGAGACCCTCTCATTCCGATGAGGGCTTTCTCGGGCCCTTTAGGAGCAGTCCCTCCAATTGTGCATTTTGGTCTATGCTACCCTTTCCTAACAAAGAGTCAGATGTCGCGAATGAAATATTTGCAACTTCCTAGTTTCAAAGAGACCCTTCAAGCAATTCACTCTTTTTTAATGGATGAAAACCAGCAACTCTATAAGCCCGATCCAGATAGTAACATCTTTTTGAATCCATTCCACTTGAATTGGGATTTCCTACAGCACAATTATCATCCGAATTCTTGGGAAGAAACCTCCACAACAATCCATCTTGGGCAGCTTTTTGAGGAAAGTGTCTCTATAGCGAAAAAGGGCCCCCGCCCAAAGTCGGGTCAAGTTTTCATTGTCCAAGCGGGTTATCGAATAATAAGAGCGGCTAAGCCCTATTTGGCTACTCCAGGAACAACGGTTCATGGCCATTATGGAGAACTCCTTTCCGAGGGAGGTACGTTAGTTACCTTTCTATATGAAAAATCACGGTCTGCTGATATAACACAGGGTCTTCCAAAAGTAGAAAGGGTATTCGAAGTGCGTTCAATTGATTCAATATCGATGAACCTAGAAAAGAGAGTGGAGGGTTGGAACGAGTGGATAACAAGAATTCTGGGAATTCCTTGGGGATTCTTGATTGGTGCCGAGCTAACAATCGCGCAAAGCCGTCTTTCTTTGGTTAATAAGATCCAAAAGGTTTATCGATCCCAGGGAGTGCAGATCCATACTAAGCATATAGAAATTATTGTACGCCAAATAACCTCAAAAGTCTTGGTTTCAGAAGATGGAATGTCGACTCTTTTTTTACCCGGAGAACTTATTGGATTGTTACGAGCCGAACGGATGGGGCGGGCTTTGGAGGAGGGGGTCTCTTACCGCGCCGTCTTATTGGGAATAACTCGCGCATCTCTAACGACTCAAAGTTTTCTATCCGAAGCAAGTTTTCAAGAAACGGCTCGGGTTTTAGCAAAAGCCGCTCTCCGAGGTCGTATCGATTGGTTGAAAGGCCTGAAAGAGAACGTTGTTCTCGGAGAGATGATCCCCGCTGGGACCGGATTCAAAGGATTAGTACACTCTTCAAGTGAACATAAGACTCTTTTTCGGGAAACCAAAACGAAGCATTTATTCGAAGAAAGGGCGACAAATTGCTTCTTCTATCATAGAGAATGGTTTGATTCTTCTTTTTGATTCTCCTTCTTCTAGTCCAAAGAATGGAAAGGATCCATCAGAAGAATCCTTTACAGGATTGAATGATTCCGAAGAACGGACACATGGATCCTTTTCACTATGTATGGTATGGGGCGGCGCTTTGATAATAGTAAGAAAGAAAGAGAATAACGAATAGAAAGGGAAGGAATGGCTTAAATCATGTATCAACGGCCAATCCTCGGTAGAAGAGAAGGTTCCGTCGGAACAATTCTGTATTTCCGAATACCTTGTCTTTTTTCTTTGAACAAAAAAAAAAGAAAGAGCAAATGGGGGAGAAATGAAAAGAAGATATTGGAACATCCGGTTGGAAGAGTTGATGGCAGCAGGAGTTCATTTCGGTCATGGGATTAAGAAATGGAATCCTAAAATGGCCCCTTCTATTTCCATTTCTCCAAAGTTTAAAGGTAATCATATTCCAAATCTTACGCGAACCGCGCGCCGTTTAGCAGAAGCTTGCAATTTGGTTTTTGATGCAGCAAGTAGAGGACAGAGCTTCTTACTTGTTGGTACCAAAAAAGAAGCAGCGAATTCCGTACTACGGGCTGCAAGAAGGGCTCGGTGCCATTATGTTAATAAAAAGTGGCTAGGCGGTATATTAACGAATTGGTCCACTACGCAAAGGATGCTTCGTAAGTTCAGGGACTTGAGAACGAAACAAAAGGAAGGGGGCCTTCGTCGTCTTCCCAAAAGAGATGCAGCTCTTTTGAAGAGACAGTTGTCTCACTTGCAAAAATATTTAGGCGGGGTGCAATATATGACGGGATTACCCCAGATTGTAATCGTCGTTGATCAGCAAAGTGAATTTACGGCCCTTCGAGAATGCATCACTTTGGAAATTCCAACAATTGGGTTAATCGATACAGATTGTGACCCCGATCTCGTGGATCTTCCGATTCCAGCAAACGATGACTCGGTGGCTTCAATCCAATTCATTCTTAACAAATTAGTATTCGCTATTTGTAAGGGCCGTTCCCTCTACGAAAGCCTTAAAGAGAAAAAAGAGAAAAAAAAGGAGAATCCTTTGTGATTGGTTGGTATCCAAACTATAGAATTCAAGGAAACAAGCCGAAAAAGAAACGATTGAATCAAAATAATTCCTTTTTAAGTTCTATTTTTCTCAGAGGGCAATATGAGTGTTTTCTCATCTTCTATAAACACAGTAAAGGGGCTATTCTACGAGGTATCGGGTGTGGAGGTAGGTCAACATTTTTATTGGCAAATAGGGGGGTTCCAAGTCCACGGCCAAGTGCTTATTACTTCTTGGGTTGTAATTGCGATCTTATTAGGTTCAGCTATTCTAGCTGTTCAAAATCCGCAAACCATTCCGACGGATGTTCAGAATTTCTTCGAATATGTCCTCGAATTCATTCGAGACGTGAGCAAAACGCAGATTGGCGAAGAATATGGCCCTTGGGTTCCCTTTATTGGGACTCTCTTTCTTTTTATTTTTGTTTCGAATTGGTCGGGGGCCCTCTTCCCTTGGAAAATCATACAGTTACCGCAGGGGGAGTTAGCCGCACCCACAAATGATATAAATACAACCGTTGCTTTAGCCTTACTCACGTCAGTGGCCTATTTTTATGCAGGTCTTTCCAAAAGGGGATTGGGCTATTTCAATAAATACATTCAACCGACTCCAATCCTTTTACCCATTAATATCTTAGAAGATTTTACAAAGCCCTTATCACTGAGTTTTCGGCTTTTCGGGAATATATTAGCCGATGAATTAGTAGTTGTTGTTCTTCTTTCTTTAGTCCCTTTAGTGGTTCCTATACCTGTCATGTTTCTGGGATTATTTACAAGCGGCATTCAAGCGCTTATTTTTGCAACTTTAGCTGCGGCTTATATCGGCGAATCCATGGAGGGCCATCATTGACAAGTCTTTTCTTTGGCTTAGCCCAACATAAGGTATCCGTGACAGAATTGCCCTTTGGAACTTCTCCAGAAATCCAAAAAGAGGGTACGCTATATCTGACCTAGAGGAATAAGAAAATCTTGCGAGGGTAGGAAAGTGCAAAAACGGAAAGAGATCGAAAAGCTCTTTTTCCTAAAATGAACCTTGGACCTTCTTATACCTTCTTCCAATCCAAATGCTTTTTCTATGGAGAATGGATAAGAGACTTGTGCTAGCTCTTTCCAGTGCGGGATTTCAAAAAAGGATTCTTCTATTATTCCATATAGAATCGAAATATCTAGAAAAGCAAAAAGGGCTCCTTTTGCTTGAGTTCATTCAAGCGATTGGCCAAAAAGAAAATATTACGAAAGCTAAAGAAGAAATAGCAGAAACGGAACTTCGATCAAGCCAATAGTGAGATTTCTATGCAATCCTTCGGCCTAAGGAATTAATTCATGGACCTCTTTAGTTCTTCTCTTTCGATTGGATCCATGGAGTATAATGCTAAAAAAAGGAAAATACCCATTTTCAAAAAAGAAAGCAAAGAAAGGTTTGCGGGGGTTAAACTAGGCCTATGAAATCGAATGCTTCTAGGCCAACTGGGACCTTTCTAAGAATGATTCTAGAATCAGATTCAATCTAAGATATGAAACGAAGCGTTGGTTTCCGTTAGCAAAGAAATATATGTACATATATATGTGCTATGCGATAGTAAAGCAACATCTATGAAACGAAAGATCTACCCAACCTGTCCGATTCCTCGGAATTTCGATAGGATTGCCTTCGTCTGTGACTCTTAATTGACTGAAGAAAAAGAAAGGATAAAATCGCGAAAAAGAAACGAATGAGGGGAAGAATTGAAAGAGTGGTTCGAAACAAAGAAATAGAGTCAGAACCGTGGATTGACATCAAAAAAAACTTCGGGAATAGAACTGAAAAAAGAAAAGAGCAAAGGAGTTCTGAGGATTCCATGATTTTCTTACTGGAATTGGGAGTTGGTAGTTCTTTCAGACGGATGAAACGTAGCGATGGAATAAGAAGGTCATAATTCATTATTCATTGGATGATTGTATCATTAACCATTTCTGTATTTTTGTCCGAGGAACTCACTTATTATGAATCCACTGATTTCTGCCGCTTCCGTTATTGCTGCTGGGTTGGCTGTCGGGCTTGCTTCTATTGGACCGGGGATTGGGCAAGGCACTGCTGCGGGCCAAGCTGTAGAAGGTATCGCCAGACAGCCCGACGCTGAGGGAAAAATACGAGGTACTCTATTACTGAGTCTAGCTTTTATGGAAGCTTTAACAATTTATGGGCTGGTTGTAGCATTAGCACTTTTATTTGCGAATCCCTTTGTTTAATCCTTAGGTCCTCGAACTCGCTTGCTCCTTGCTTTTGCGAGTTCGAGCAAGACTTCACATTACCCACAATTCCCTAATTCTTAGTCGGGTGGGAATCCGCCAGCAGGAGGCTCTTTTGGAAGATGAGGGGTTGGGATACTGACCTGACTCACTTCCTTGTTTCTCATTTTGAGTCCAATGGGAACGGGGGGGTTAAAACAAATGGACTCTTCTCCAATTCACGCGAAACGCGGTCCTTGTTTGATTAATTCGAATAAGCGAAGTGTCCTTCTTATTGAGATGAGAGCCCCCCCCAAAAAAGAAATCTCTTTGATTTCAAAATGGCTTTTTGATTCTGTTTCAAAAGCAGTAAATAAAAGAAAAAAGAATCAATCGAGAATCGAGTAAGTAACTCGAAGAAATGGTCAGTAGAAAAAGGTGAGACAAAAATAACGTTGTTTGCTTTTGGAGTCTATCTATAAAGGGGGATCTTATGCAAAATGGAACCGATTCTTTCGTTTTCTTGGGTCACTGGCCATCCGCCGGGAGTTTCGGGTTTAATACCGATCTTTTAGCAACAAATCCAATAAATCTAAGTGTAGTGCTTGGTGTATTGATCTTTTTTGGAAAGGGAGTGTGTGCGAGTTGTTTATTTCAAGAATAGGCTGGATCCAACCAGCTGCACTTTTTCTTGTGTTAGAACAAGGAAGGGGGGTGCACGATCCCGCGAATTCCTTCTGACTCAATTCCAAAATCATATTGAAGAACCCTAGCATTTCGCGATTCGTTACTAAATAGACTTTGATTCTCTATCAACCAATAACGCGGGACCCTCGACATGGTTAAAGCTAAACTCTTTGAAGTCCAAAGGCAGCACAGTATTCTTTCTACAGTTAATACACAAATGGGGTTCAAATGAATCGTTGGAAATTTGGTTCGATATAGAGCACTCATGTCGATCCAATGATTCGAACCCCCTCTTGGAAAAGCGCGATTTCACGCCCTTTGTATCCAATGCGGAATCGATGACCTACGTATAAAGTAAGAACCGTTCTTAGGACTGAAAGAACAAACGAAACAACTTTGCTGACAATTCCATATTTTGATTTAGTCAGAAGAGTCCTCCAAATATTCGGGTCTTGGATTAATGATCCGTTTCAATATTTTGATTTGGGAGCCTGAAATAGGAATAGAGGATAGGCTCGGTGCATTTAAAAAGTACGGGAATTCCCCGTAAATAAGGGAAATCATTGAGCGCGAGAGCCAAATGAATCGAAAGATTCATGTTTGGCTCGGGAAGGGATCATCAAAGTTCGGAAATGAATGGAAAGATAATCTACTTTCATTAAATGATTTATTAGATAATCGAAAACAGAGGATCGTGAATACTATTCGAAATTCAGAGGAACTGCGGGGAGGGGCCATCGAAGAGCTGGAAAAAGCACACGCCCGCTTACGGAAAGTAAAAACAGACATGGAGCAGTTTCGAGTGAACGAATATTCTCGCGCGGAACGAAAAAGGGCGAACTTAATCACTGCAGCTTATAAGCAGTTAGAACAATTTGAAAATTTCAAAAATGAAAGCATTCTTTTTGAACAACAAAGGGCAATTAATCAAGTCCGCCAATGGGTTTTCCAAGAAGCCCTAGAAGGAGCTTTGAAAATTCTGAACCGTTCTTTGAACACAGAGTTACATTTACGTACGATTAGTGCGAATATTGGCCTCTTTGGATCCCTGAAAGAAAGAACTTATTAGTCCTTCTACGAGTCTACTTATTCCACGCCAGGCAGGCATTATTTTTTTCTTCCAAACAAATGAAGAAAGAGTCATGGTACCTATTCGAGCTGATGAAATTAGTAATATTATCCGTCAACGTATCAAACAATATAAGCGAGAAGTCAATATTGTCAATATGGGTACCGTCCTTCAAGTAGGTGACGGCATTGCTCGTATTTATGGTCTTAATGAGGTAATGGCAGGCGAATTAGTAGAATTTGAAGAAGGTACGACAGGCATTGCCCTGAATTTGGAATCCACAAATGTTGGGGTTGTATTAATGGGTGGTGGTTTGATGATACAAGAGGGGAGCCCCGTAAAAGCAACAGGAAGAATTGCCCAGATACCGGTCAGTGAAGCTTATTTGGGTCGTGTTGTAAATGCTCTGGCTAAACCTATTGATGGTCGAGGCGACATTTCCGCTTCGGAATCTCGGTTAATTGAATCTCCAGCTCCGGGTATTATTTCGAGACGTTCCGTATATGAGCCTCTTCAAACAGGACTGATTGCTATTGATTCGATGATTCCTATAGGACGCGGTCAGCGAGAATTAATTATTGGTGACAGACAGACGGGGAAAACCGCAGTAGCTACGGATACAATTCTCAATCAACGAGGAAAGGATGTAATATGTGTTTATGTAGCTATTGGTCAAAAAGCATCTTCAGTGGCTCAGGTAGTGACTACCTTTCAGGAAACGGGAGCGATGAAATACACGATTGTGGTAGCCGAAACCGCAGCTTCCCCCGCAGCATTACAATACCTCGCCCCTTATACAGGTGCCGCTCTGGCAGAATTTTTTATGTACCGGGAACGGCATACTTTAATCATTTATGATGATCTCTCAAAGCAAGCACAGGCTTATCGTCAAATGTCTCTTCTCTTACGAAGACCCCCTGGTCGCGAAGCTTATCCAGGAGATGTTTTTTATTTACATTCACGCCTTTTGGAAAGAGCCGCTAAATCAAGTTCGAATTTGGGTGAGGGAAGTATGACTGCTTTACCAATAGTAGAGACCCAGGCGGGGGATGTTTCGGCTTATATTCCTACTAACGTAATTTCCATTACGGACGGTCAGATCTTCTTATCCGCCGATCTATTCAACTCTGGAATCAGGCCTGCTATTAATGTGGGGATTTCCGTCTCCAGGGTAGGGTCCGCAGCGCAAATTAAAGCCATGAAACAAGTAGCCGGCAAATCAAAATTGGATTTGGCGCAATTCACAGAATTAGAAGCCTTTGCCCAATTTGCCTCTGATCTCGATAAAACGACTCAAAATCAATTAGCAAGAGGGCGACGATTGCGTGAGTTGCTCAAACAATCCCAAGCCCAACCTCTCGCGGTCGAAGAGCAGATAATGACTATTTATACTGGAACAAATGGTTATCTTGATTCATTAGAAGTTGGGCAGGTAAGGACATTTCTCGGTAATTTACGTGACTACTTAAAAAGTCAGAAACCCCAGTTCCAAGAAATCATATCGTCTACCAAGACATTCACCGAGGAAGCAGAAACCCTTTTGAAAGAGGCAATTCAGGAAGAGATGGAACGCTTCCGGCTTCAGTAACAAGTGTAAAAAGAGAGATTACTCGCCTTTTCTTTAGACGGAAGAAGCCCCTTTTTTACAGAGCCCATCCCGGAGAGTCTCGTACATTCTGTGTATTTCGAAGATATGATCTATATATCTCATATAGAAGTTCTGGAATCTCTTCTATATATATATAATAAAAAAAAGATAGAAATATAATAAAAAAAAGATAGAAAACTTATCTTCGATGAGAAGATATTCAAGAAAAAGAAAGAGCTAGATATTGAAAAGGTGAAGTCCTTCTTCTCGAAATCAGTCAAAAGCGCTTTCTTGGCAGAGAAATCGAAAAAAGGAGCAATAGAGAGATGGGGGGATAGATCGAGAAGAAGTTGGTAATAAGAGATTACCGAGAGAAATCGGTAAAAGCAATTTCCACCCAAGATTGAAGAGTTGGTCCGTTCTTAACCTAGGGAAAGTCCATCTTGTTGTGATCGAAATGAACAAGCAAAAAAAACTTTTAGCGAATGCAATAATAAAGTGCGATTCTTGTTTGAAAAACAGTAACCCCTCGGTTGATTTGAAATCATTGCGGAAAGTCTAGGCACGGAATAGAGAGATTCCAACCACCTATCGGAAATAGGATTGACTGCGGATTCGAGCCATAACACACTATTTCAGAAACCGTATCGATCGAAATCAAGCAGGTTTTCCATGAACAAGATTTGCCTAGGAGAAGAACCTATATTGAGATTCTTCCAAAAGTCGAGAAATCAGAACCAAGTGAAGATTTCATGGACGTTGATAAGATCCTTCCATTTAGCAAGCAGCACCTTAGGATGCCATCGCCTTCAAGTTAAGGGCCAGGTTCAAAAAAAAAGAACCAAGTTAAGATGATAGGGAGCAACCCCGTCTTCTTGATTAACTACTTCCTTTTTGAATTTCATAGTACATGTCCTACCCAAACGGAATTTGTAGCTTGCTTTCCTCTTGCCTAGAAGGAAAGGACCTCCCTGCTTCTCAAGAAATCCAAAAAGAGGGTACGCTATATCTGACCTAGAGGAATAAGAAAATCTTGCTAGGGTAGGAAAGTGCAAAAACGGAAAGAGATCGACAAGATCTTTTTCCTAAAATGAACCTTGGACCTTCTTATACCTTCTTCCAGCCCAAATTCTTTTTCTATGGAGAATGGATAAGAGGCTTGTGGTGCAGGCGTGTGGGCATAAACAAACGACTCTTACTCACTCATCTTGGAAGGGTGACCGAGGTTTCGGACTCACCCATCTAGGGGGCGCTGCGCTCCCTGGGTGACGGAAGCATCTAGGGGGCGCTGCGCTCCCTAGGTGACGGAAGAAAGGATTCCCCGTCAAGGTCAAGAAAAGAAAGAAAGGATTAAGAAAAGAAAGAAAGGATTCCCCGTCAAGGTCAAGAAAAGAAAGAAAGGATTAAGAAAAGAAAGAAAGGATTCCCCGTTCTGGGAGTCTTTGGAAAATCCTTATATAAGCTATATCGATATCTTGTTGAAATAGGAGAGGTCCTAAAAAAATCTAATTGAAATAGGGGAGGTCCTAAAAAATGCCATTTCACCTAGAAACGGAAAGAGAAATTCTTGTCAAAGCCCTTAAATTTGTCTGGAAATGGGCCCTGAAGAAAGGTCAATGGATTCTGATGACTCGACCTACGGAACGGACTCTTGAAAGTTTATCAAAAACAGTAATTCTTGTAAAATCAATCACTATATCCAAAATAGTGAAAGTGACTCTTAGTTGGATAGGGCATCGAATAAGCTTGATCAACCTTCAGTATGGTAGCATAGTTAGGCGCTCGGGAAGCGTCTATGTTTTACTGACGGGACCGCTTATGGTGCCCGTCCTCACTTTTCTCTGCTGCCTCCACATGTGGCATTGGATAAGAATTGCGAACACTGAAGGACGAGATGCACTAGATCAGTCAGTGATCTACCACGTGGCATTTGTGTGCTTCTGGGGGGCTTTGGGCGTGTTGCTTACCTGGAAAGTTCCAATCCATATTCTGACTGCCTTAGACTATTCCTTAAAGACTCTTTTGAAAAACACGGTACCTCAGCATGTCCAGAGTCTTGTGCATACCAGATACAACCCTGTTCTTGGGTCGCTGATCGCGTTTTTTGCGCGTGAGGCGCATGGAATGCAGAAATGGCATATGGTCGGAATGAAGGACCTCGTTCTCGTGCTAAGCGTTTTTTTTTGCCGTGTTTTGATTTCTTTTTTCGGTGTTTTAGGGATCATCGCAAAGCTCTCAATGAAACTTCCTGGGGCGTTATTTCAGGCCATCAGATATGGCCTCCTTTTCGCAACGGTGGCCGTCAATACGGTCACTTCCAAAGCGTTGGACGCTTTCGTGAACTATTGTCTCTTACCAGGAGCAGCGGTAATCCAACAAATCGTAGAACTTGGGATGAGGCATCCTTCCATCCGTTTAGGTCTTGGGCTACTTTTTGGGGTTTTGATTTTATACCTCTTCTTTAGGGATTACGGGCGCAAGCTCGAAATGGATGGCCCGTACCCCGAAAAGATCTTTTGTATCGAAAATGCCTTTTCAATTTGTGTCGTGTTATTATGCTTGGAATTCGCTGTAATGCGGATTAGGTATCCTGCCCGCCCTCCAGCTGTCTACTACACGGCACCTCCTTCCCAGTCTTCAACCTTAGACTCGGAGAAGGAGAGGCTCGAGGTCGAGAAAAGAAAGCCTCGTAGGTGGTTTTCACGGTTCCGAGGTCGTAGGTGGTTTTCACGGTTCCGAGGGAAGGAAAGAACCCCCGCCCTGCCCCCAAAGGTCTCGGAGCAACCAAAAACATTGGACGGAGTGATACGTGAACAGTACAAGCTCCTACGGGGGGAGGGAGCACTGGATTCTAAATCACGAACGCTGAACGAAATCTGGGGCGCGGAGTACCCACGGTGGATTCTCAGAAAGAGGGATCCCGGCCCCGAGGGCCCGATGGTAGCTTATCTCTTTCTACAAATAGTACGGATACTACGCCGCAAGCTCCCTTGGTGGTACTTGATGTTGAAAAATCGCAAGAATAAAAACTTCGAAAATGAAGATCAAGCGATTGAAGAAGCTGACAGAAAGCTACGTGAAAGAGACAAGAAAAAGAGAGAAAGAGACAAAAAGATAAGGGAAAGAGAAAACAAAAAGAGAGAAAGAGAGGAGGAGAAAGAGAAAAAAGAGAGCGAGGATTCTAAGGGGGAGGAAAGAGAGAATTTGTAAAGATCCAAATCGATTCTAACCCTTTTCTATCTTGGCTTTCTTATATCTCTCTCTTTTTTTCTTATATCTCTATCTTGGCTTTCTTGTCTATCCAAAAGAAAGAAAATCTATTCTCTTCATACTGTTTCAAAGTCCACTAGTTTGAATGGTATCAAAAGAAAAAAAAGAAACGAATAGTCGGGGTTCCATTGAATTTCAAGTATTTTCGTTTACGACAAAAATTAACAAAATTGCGTCCCATTTGCAATTGCATAAAACCGACTTTTTATCGGAGCGTGGTCTACATAAACTTTTGACGAAACGCGAGCGTCTGCTATGTTATTTGTCAAAAAAAAATCCAACCCGTTATTTGGAATTAAGAAATGTTTTGGATATTCAAGAGTCAAGGGGGGACTCCCTTTGAGACCTTCTTTTCAATTAGAGATCTTTTCTTTTCAATTCGGGGTCTTTTGTTGTAGCTAATAAAGTTATAAGAAAGGACCTCATGATATTCATATAGAGATATCCTTATGGGTTATAACGTATTGGGCCTGAATACGCCATTCCTTGGGGAATGCTTCAAGCTCTAGCAGATGGAACAAAACTCCTTTTCAAAGAGAATCTTCTTCGCTGGGTGGGGATATTCATTTGTTTAGTCTTGGCCCATCCATGGCAGTCATATCAATTCTCCTAAGTTATTGCGTTTAGCGATCGTCTTGTTTTAACGGATCGAAATGTTGGTGTTTGTTTATGGATTGGGATTGCAAGTATTGCTCCCATTGGACAAGAAGGCCTGTCTTTCATTTGTTCAAGAAGAGCGGAGAGGTTCGTTGAGTTTCTCGCCCCTCTGTCTTAGGATTCCCTAGTCAGTTCTACTTCATTGATGGGGGCAGGGAAGGGGTCTGACTCAGGGATCGAGTGTCACCGTGACGTGGTGGAGTTCGTATCCCTAAAGTCAATCTGGCTTTTTCTATGGAGAATGGATAAGGGGCTTGTGGTATGGGCGCGTGGGCATAAACAAACGACTCTTACTCATCTCGGGAGCGTGCCCGAGGTGCCGTAAGAAAGGACTCCCTGGGCAGGGATCCATAAGTAATCGAATACTAATCGAATAGATAAAGAACGGACCCTTCCCTACACTTTCCCCTATCTACATACACACAATTGATCGGATTTTAGAGAGATACCACCATAGGTCCTCGAAAGGATCTCGGAGAACGAACAAAGCACGAAAGCCAGGATCGAAAGTGGGATTCCTATTCGAAGAGCGCGTAACCGCATGGATAAGCTCACACTAACCCGTTCATTTGGGACCCCATTTTGCTTCGGAAGGATCGGGACTCATAGCAATTCATAGAGACGAGACTTCAGGAATCATGCAAGGGAACAAAAAAGAAAGAAAAGAGAGGGATCCTTAGAAAGAAGCAAATCCTTCCGAAGAAATTCAAATTGGAAGGAGATCTTTTCCGAGTCCCCTTTGTCTACGAGCAAGGAAGCTATAAATAATGCAACTATGAATTTCACGGATTCTCGAAAAATGCGGGGCAAGGGGCATCGAGAATGATCTCTTGTTCTTATTCTATTAGAGGATCGCAATTCGATCCGCGGATGTTTGGGAAACAGAATCACCCTCAATCAAAAAGGGAAAGTCTGCGATGGAAACAGGAAAACGTGAGGGTCCTAGTTTCTCTTCGGGATGGGGTCGAAGAAGGGAGGAGATTCTCGAAGGAGGGACAAGGACCCAATCACTTCGAAAGAGTTGAACGGGGAGCCATATGAAGTGAAAATTTCATGTATGGTTCTGTAGAGTGGCAGGTAAGGGTTACTTCTCTGTCAACTTTTCCACGATCAACCCGAAAAAACCAAACTCGGCCTTACGGAAAGTGGCCCGGGTGCGATTAACCTCTGGATTTGAAGTCACTGCCTTTATACCTGGTATCGACCATAATCTGCAAGAGCACTCCGTAGTCTTGGTAAGAGGGGGAAGAGCGCAGGACCTTCCGGGGGTCAAGTATCGCATTGTTCGAGGAACACTCGATGCTGCGGGAGTAAAGGGTCGCCAACAAGGGCGCTCGAAATACGGTGTGAAAAAGCCAAAAAAAAGCATTTGAGCCCTTATTTATATATTAAAGAAAACATCTTCTCCCTTTCACGCTCATGTCACGACGCGGTCCTGCAGCAGAAAGGGCTCTAAACCCCGACCCCCTTTATAAGAATCGATTCACTACCCTCTTCATTAACCGCATTCTGAAAGATGGAAAGAAAACATTGGCTTATCAAATTGTCTATCGAGCCATGAAAACGATAGCAACAAGGCAAAAAAAAAAAGCCATCTCTCTTTTACGTAAAGCAGTAAATAAAGTCAAGCCAAAAATCGCAGTAAAAACACGACGTAAGAGGGGGTCGGCTTATCAAGTTCCTGTTGAAGTTGCAAATCAAAAGGCAAAAGTTTTGGCGATACGTTGGTTGATAAGTTGCGCTCGAAAACGCTCGGGTCGAACGATGGCTTCCAAATTAAGTGCGGAATTACAGGATGCGATCAAGGGGAAGGGCGGAGCTATACGCAAAAAGGAGGAAACGCATAAGATGGCCGAGGCCAATCGAGCTTTTGCCCATTTTCGTTAATCCATGAACAGAATCTAATCTATATAGACACATAGATCCCTGGATCGATCCATCTTAATCGTAAAAGAATCCATAACTGTCTGCTGGAATGTATTAAAGAACGCGAGTATTGAATCCACTATATTATTCAAAATCATACACATTTTATTCTAAGCTTAATATAAGCGGAGGGAAGACATGGCTTTGCCAAAGAAAAGACGATCGACCTCAAAACGAAAAATTCGAACTAATTTATGGAAAGCCGAGGCTTCCTCGGCGGCGTTGAAAGCGATTTCATTAGGTAAGATCCGGGATTTTCATTTTATGATATTTCGTATTAAAAAGAGTCCATTTTCTCGCTTTTCTGAGCCCCACAAAGCGCTCAGGAAACCGCGAGGTTTTGTTAGCCGGCGAGGTATTTGATCCGTGTTTATGTATTATTAACCTTCACTATTTGACAAATAGATGAGGGTTAGATACAATAATCATGTATTTTCTGGCGTAACCGATGCCCGTCAACTGGTTACCAAGACGGTTAGGAAGCACATAGTCGGGGGTTGCATTTTGATTCAAACTCATTTGATCCTATTCATTCTGTCTACTGAATTTCGTAAAGAAAGAAGTCCAGTATTCAATCGACTGGACAACAATCTCTGTATTATTAACAATTTATACAAATTTTATTCTAAGCTTTTTAGAAGCGGAGGGAAGACATGGCTTTGCCAAAGAAAAGACGATCCAACTCAAAACAAAAAATTCGAAAGAATATATGGAAAGCGCAGGCTTCTTCGGCGGCGCTGAAATCGATTTCGTTCGGAAAATCCTTGTTGCTCAGTGATTTTTTTTGTATGTTATTTAGTACTAGCAATCTCCCATTTTCTCGCTTTTCTGATCCCCTTAAAATGGTTACTAAGACGGTCGGGAAACCTATAGGTTTTGGGTTCAATATCAAACACACTAAGGAGGTGTCGACATGGAACTGATTCGATTGGTTTGCCTTCGAATATCGAAGACAGTGACCAAAGTCATTGTCGAAGCTGGTAGATTTCTATTCTCTTTATTTATCAAAAACCGAGGTTTGAACATGGAACTGATTGTATCCCTTTGCGAACGACTAGCGAAAACAGTGACAGAAGTCATTGTTCAAGCTGGCAGATTTCTCTTCAAATTGGTACGGAAAAAGGGGGAATGGGTCGACTTCAGGTATCACAAACTCCTGAACCGTTACCCCAGTTTGTTTGTGTTCGCTCGACCGACGGTCCTTCTGGTGGTGACCGTGCTGTGTTGCATTAAGGCGTGGGATTTTCTGCAATCGGGGAAATTCGAAGAAGAAGGGGCACTATGGAAGTGTTTGGCCTACCCCATCGCAATTCTTTTGGCTTGGGAGGCTTCGGGCATGTTGCTTGCCTGGACAGTTCCAATCCATATTCTGACTGCCTTAGACTATTGCTTCAAGACTCTTTTGAAGCACGGCTTGTCTCAGCATGTCCAGAGTCTTGTGCATGCAAAATAGAGCCCTTTCCTTGGAG